TCTTATGATAATCATCCGCGCCTGAAACGTATTTTAATGCCTGAAAGTTGGATAGGATGGCCCTTACGTAAGGATTATATTGTTCCCAATTTTTATGAAATACAAGATGCTTATTGAATGGTAAGAAACCGATTTTCACTTCTACAACCCCAGATATCTAAAGACTATTTATATGTTCTGCTTCTAGATTAAACCGAGGAATTGATGTCCCGCCCGTATTCTATTATGGATAGATAAAAAATAAAAAATAAAAGACAAATGACGAATTCATTGAGATTCAAAAAAGTTTTCTTTTGGATGAGCTAAGAATTGATCGAATGAACTAAAAAGTTATGTATCATGAACTTTGTACCGCGTATCCATCAATTTTAGACCTAGACAGGGGCAGAAAGTCCTATAATGTATTAGGAAATGAAAAAATATATACCAAGGAGAATCTGATTCTTTTTGCACTATATCTGAAATAAATTTTATTTATTTGCATCCTTTAATTCTTCTAGACTCTATTTTTATTTGAGTGGTTCAACTTTTTGAATATTTGGAATATGTATGAAGTATTAACATGCATTTTGTCGGAGAGTAAAAACAATATGAACAAAAAAAAATAGAAAACATAATCAAATTCTTTATTTGAATTTTAAAAACTTTCTACCCATCTATTTTTTTTATGGATAGATGGGGTATCTCGCGCGATAACTAGCTAAAAAATTTGTGTACGTGTCATGATCCCTACTATTAATGAATATGTATATCAACCCATATTGGTTCATTTTTAGAATATATACTCATAAAAAAGTATGTGCCAAGAACCAGATTTGAACTGGTGACACGAGGATTTTCAGTCCTCTGCTCTACCAACTGAGCTATCCCGGCCATTCATTCACTCTTCTATTGTATCATCTTCTCATTTTACTCAATAACTCGGGTCTATGTCAATTAAAAAAAAGGACGAAAGGGATTACAAAGTCTTATCTAGGTACCGGAATCTATTTTGTCTTCCAATTCCAACTATAATTTGATTAACTCGAGTAATAATATAAATTGTGAATCACTCAACGGAGTACTTCTTGCTCAAAGATATTACTTTGTAGGTCTATAATATATATCACAAGATTTGTTCTAAGAGAAAACCACTTCCGTCCAGATCCATTTTGAAAAGAAAAAAAAAAGATAACTAGTTAAGGAGTAAAAAAGGCTTTTGGGGATAGAGGGACTTGAACCCTCACGATTTTTAAAGTCGACGGATTTTCCTTTTACTATAAATTTCATTGTTGTCAGTATTGACATGTAGAATGGGACTCTATCTTTATTCTCGTCCGATTAATCAGTTCTTGCAAAGATCTATCAGACTATGGAGTGAATGATTTGATGAACGAATATTGGATTCTTTTTTCAACTTGAAATTGATTCACAAAAATTCTTCCATTTTTTCATATTCATATTCGAAATTTTTATTTATAGAAAATTTCCTATTTTATGCTATATACAAATAAGAAATATCTAAAAATTCGAAAAATAGAAATACAAAATAGATTCGAAGTGTCATTAATCATATGATAGAATATATTCTTCGCCCCTTTGGGGTTGGAGTTTCGACGGAAGAATTCGTAGAACAACACAGCACAGTCAACTCCATTTGTTATTGTTAGAACAGCTTCCTTTGAGTCTCTGCACCTATCCTTTGTTTTTTATTCGTGCTTTCTGAATCCTTCTTTTTTTACTTTTCAAAAAAGGAGTTGGCTCAGGATTGCCCATTTTTATTAATTCCAGGGTTTCTCTGAATTTGAAAGTTTTCACTTAGTAGGTCTCCATACTAAGGCTCAAGCCAATTAAGTCCGTAGCGTCTACCGATTTCGCCATATCCCCCCCCCTTTTTTTAAGATTAGGATCTCAGTGTGATGTCCTTCCCTTTTATTCTTTTTCTTTCATTTCTGTCGGAAGTTTCTATTTGAATTTGATTTGGTCTAATCAGAAATGATTCTATCATTTCTGTAGCTACAATTCAATATAGCTGTATATATACTATACATATCCTACCCCCCGTTCATTTTGCCATACAATTTTGAATACTCAAAGGGTCGAGTCTTCATTTTTCATCATAGTCTATGAATAAAAGAAGAAGAATTATTATCTTATTAAGGTTCGAAGTTCATTTTTATGAATTCGAAATTTTTGATTCTTGTTTTTTATTGTCGGTTTTCTTAAGGCAGACCCATAAATAACTTAAAGAACTATCGAATTATAACTCTAATGGAATAAATATCCATTTATTCTATTAGCTATTAGAGTTTATTCTATTAGAGTTATAGATATAATTAATATTGTCATAATAATTTTTTTTCATTTCGATTTGAAATGAATTTTCAAACTCATAGCTCTACTAAACTAAAAAGAGAAAAAAAAAATACAATTTAATGGAATTTCTAAATCTAATTTAATTAGAATCTAATTGTTCTAGACAAAAAATAGAATATACATAGATAAAAAGAAACTAAATTCAATATTTCTATTTATTTTATTTCAAATAAATATTTGAAATTCATATCATAAAAGAATAAAAATGAATAAGCCGAAACTGAAATATAGTTTATTGAATTCCAGTGCATGTAGAATTTCTGGGAGCCCGCTTAGCTCAGAGGTTAGAGCATCGCATTTGTAATGCGATGGTCATCGGTTCGATTCCGATAGCCGGCTTTTCTCTATTCTATTTTTATTTGTTCAATCCTTTTATTTTATATATTTTCTATATATATATTTCTTTTTTTTTTTACATATTTAAATACAAAAAATATATATAATATATAAAAAGGTTCGTATATACAATCCGTTTCACATTATTCATTATTGATTGTAATAGAATCCCTCAAGGGATTTTGTTTCATTTATTATTTAGTTCAGTTTTAATTTAGGTTTTTTTGTCATATGGAATATATATAAATAGAAATAAAGAAAAAAAAAAAAAGAAAGGAGTCTTTATGTCGCGTTACCGAGGGCCTCGTTTCAAAAAAATACGCCGTCTAGGGGCTTTACCTGGACTAACTAATAAAAGGCCTAGAGCCGGAAGTGACCTTAGAAACCAATCACGTTCCGGGAAAAGATCTCAATATCGTATTCGTCTAGAAGAAAAACAAAAATTGCGTTTTCACTATGGTATTACAGAAAGACAATTACTTAAATATGTTCGTATCGCCAGAAAAGCCAAAGGGTCAACAGGTCAGGTTTTGCTACAATTACTTGAAATGCGTTTGGATAACATCCTTTTTCGATTGGGTATGGCTCCGACTATTCCTGGAGCTCGTCAATTAGTTAACCATAGACATATTTTAGTTAACGGCCATATAGTAGATATACCAAGTTATCGTTGCAAACCTCAAGATACTATTATGGCGAAGGATGAACAAAAATCCAGAGCTCTAATTCAAAATTCTCTTGATTCATCCCCCCCCGATGAATTGCCCAAACATTTAACTCTTCACCCCTTTTCATATAAAGGATTAGTCAATCAAATAATAGATAGTAAGTGGGTCGGGGTGAAAATAAATGAATTACTAGTGGTAGAATATTATTCTCGTCAGACTTAACCCTAAATAAAATCCAAAGAAAAGGGTTTGGACAATTCGGCCCCTTTCTTTCGCCAAAGTCAAATTACTAAAGGGTTAAAGTCAGGGGTTTGATCAAGATTTTCTCCCACTCATATATTCTATCCCATCCCAGATTTTCCTATTCATCTATCATAGATTGGCAGAAAGATTTTAACTCCTTTCTTTCCCGTATTTTCCGCAGCAATTCAAAATCAAAGGAATATATAATATATAAAAACTAGAAATAAAAGAATATAAAAACTAGAAATAAAAGAAGGATCCAACTCTTATGTTCTAATAAGAGTATCTCTTGTTGTTTGATTTGGTAGTGTTATATTTAGGAATGTTGGCGAATTAAATTAGGCATTAGGTGAAAGTACGGAAAGAGAGGGATTCGAACCCTCGGTAAACAAAAGCCTACATAGCAGTTCCAATGCTACGCCTTGAACCACTCGGCCATCTCTCCTATACAATGATTATGACTCAGAAACCAAAGAAATAGCGAGCCATTGCTATGTTCATATTTCTATTACTATATCATTATAATATTAGTTTTCTAGTATTGGTGGGTTGGTCGTAGTCGTATCTAGCCAAACAAAAAGCGAATAGTAATAGAAAATTTTTTCTAAAAAAGATTTCCTTAGTAGGATTTAATAAAAAACAAGTCTTTCCTTGTGAAAGGATAAAATAAATAAGAATTCTATAAGTAGTAGTAGAAAATATCTATTTTTATTGATATTGAAATTTTTTTGAAATGAATCCTTTTTTATGTTATTTCGTACTGTACAAACCCTTTGTTTGTGTAATCATTTTCCCACAAGTGGTAATGGGAAGAATTTTAGAATGGATTGATACCTATGCCTAGATCACGGATAAATGGAAATTTTATTGATAAGACCTTTTCAATTGTGGCCAATATCTTATTACGAATAATTCCGACAACTTCGGGAGAAAAAGAGGCATTTACTTATTACAGAGATGGTGTGATTTGATTTTCTTTATTATTTTAGTTTCCTTTTGCTGTTCCTGGTTTTATGAGAACGGCACACGATTCGGGATAGAAAGAAAAAAAATTCTTAGTCCATATTATAGAAATAAACCTACGCCTGTTGAAGGTGAAGTTTCGAAATAAAACAATTCCTTCTGTCGTGTATCCCCGATTGATGCAACCTCAGATACTATGCTTGAGTTCTAGGTTTTAGTATTGAACGAAAGGTGTAACCTTTGTGTTTTGTATTACAGGTCAATCCAATCCTACTTCCTAGTAATATAGTACCAATAGGCGGCATAGGGGAAGAAGCACTACACCTAGCAATCGACAACACGAAAGCTTTGTTAAAAATTACTTACCTACTCCCTTTCTTTTCTTATCTGGATTGGGACTAACAAGAATGGTTGGGACAACAAACATCCATCTCGTTCGTACTTTGGATACCCGTATAACCATCGAAGACTGTTGAAGTGACTATTTCCTGGAAATTTGTAGGCGTTGAGGACAAAGGAATTGTTGGAGTTATCTTATCCATTTAGTATCAAGACACTTGAGTCTAGTAAAAGCTCTTGCGCAAGAAGGTTGGCTAGAGATTTTTTGTAAAAACACTAGCCCCGCTGAGTTCATAATGAGAATGTTTTAACCCTTTTTTTATTCCAGGTATTTTTTCTTCTCATTATGTATATTAAGGGAGGAGCCGTATGAGGTGAAAATTTCACGTACGGTTCTGGAACGGAGATTCTTTGAATCGAATAACGACCGTAACGGATGTCAGCTCAATCCGAAGGAAATTATGCGGAAGCTTTACAGAATTATTACGAAGCTATGCGACTAGAAATCGATCCCTATGATCGAAGTTATATACTCTATAATATAGGCCTTATTCACACAAGTAATGGAGAACATACGAAAGCTTTAGAATATTATTTTAGGGCACTCGAGCGAAACCCATTCTTACCACAAGCTTTTAATAATATGGCAGTGATCTGTCATTACGTGCGGCTATCTCCACTATAGAAAAAAAAGGCTCGCTACAAATGCATCGTCCAAAACAATGATTTCTTTGAGCTGTAGCAAAGAAAGAAACTTCATATTATATTAATAGAAGTTATGAAGAAATAAGATAAAATATGCCTAGATACTTTTTCTATGTCTATGGATAAAAAAAAAGATCTAATTAATAGAGAGGAAGCACCGTAAAGATCAATTAATGAGGTTTTTTGCCAATACATTAAGACAAAGAACTGCTTACTTATGCCTACATATAAAAAAGATAAAAGTTAGGAATTAACTTCTGTAATAGAGTCAATCCACTAAGACTAAGGTATTGAGCGGCGGTGTAGGATCAGATCCCAAAGACAGTAAGTCTTTTCTTTCTTACTTATGTTTATGAAGGAAAGCCTTTTTCAAGGATTCTATAGAAATTTTAATATGAAACCGAGATAGTTACCTTGCGGAAAATACGAGGATAGGGGTAAATTACCTATGCTTATGCTTTGGTTTTCTTGTAGGTAGGAGAAAAGATAAAACTAAAACTGAATGATTCTTAATTAAATCAAAATGAAAGTTTGAAACTCATGTGATTAACCTCTTTTGGTTAACCCTGAACAGTGGGATATAGATCTATAAAAAATCTCATTCAGTTTACCGACACCAAAAGGATTGACTGTGGAGCCGTATGAGGTAGGAAACTCTCAAGTACGGTTCTAAGGGAAGGAATTGACCCGCATATTCCTATTTCGACCGGGGAGAACAGGCCATTGGACAAGGGGATTCTGAAATTGCGGAGGCTTGGTTCGATCAAGCCGCGGAGTATTGGAAACAGGCTATAACACTTACGCCTGGAAATTATATTGAAGCGCATAATTGGTTAAAGATCACGGGGCGTTTCGAATAAAAGAAGAAAAATTCGTATTATTTCGAATTTTTTTGTTATTTGTTCGAATTCATCTTTGTCCATTATTCAAATCAAATGGAATCATTCTTAGAGGAAGAACCAAGCAAAGAATTTCATTATATCCCTTTTCAGATTGTTCTTGTTAATATGAATTTAGAATAATGAATTATATAGATATATAATTCATTATTCTAAAAAAAATCAAATAAGAAAATATTAGAAAAAAAAAACTTCGAATGACTAAATGCTGGAATGTTTCTTAGTTTAGTAATGAATAACAATAACAATAACAACTCTTCGTGGGATTGGTAATATTTCGAATAGAGTTTTTTTGAATAGAATCTTTTTGAATAGAATCTAGAAATAATTAATATATTCTATGTAAAACATTAATATAGTAAAACATTAAGTAGCTCCCTTTAAATACCTTCTAATTGAGATAAGAATCGTCTAAGTTGCACAAAAAAATCGTTTTTACCTTAATCCAAAAACCAAAAGGGGTTTATAATTTGAAAAAAAAAAAAAAGGTCCGTTGAGCGCCGCGCGTCTATGTCATAATAGATCCGAACACTTGCCCTGGATCGACTTCCAGATCATAATTGCTCTAGTAAATAACTAAAAAAAATAGAGAGATGGGAGATAGAAGTGAAAGAAATAAATTCGAAATATCTCTCAGAGGTTCACCAATTAGTTGAATGTTGGCAGGTCTCTTTGTATGTCTTGTCCGGAAAGAGGAGGACTCAATGATTATTCGTTCGCCGGAACCAGAAGTAAAAATTTTGGTAGATAGGGATCCCGTAAAAACTTCGTTTGAGGAATGGGCCAGACCCGGTCATTTTTCAAGAACAATAGCTAAAGGCCCTGAAACTACTACGTGGATCTGGAACCTACATGCTGATGCTCATGATTTCGATAGCCATACCAGTGATTTGGAGGAGATCTCCCGAAAAATTTTTAGCGCCCATTTCGGTCAACTCTCTATCATCTTTCTTTGGCTGAGTGGTATGTATTTCCACGGTGCTCGTTTTTCC